GAAAGTATCAGCAACAACCGGTTTTATTACGGGACAGCTCATGATGTTCATATCGATCTATTATGTGCCTCTGCATCTAGCATTGGGTAGACCTCATACAATAACTGTCCTAGCTCTACCGTATCTTTTGTTTCATTTCTTCTGGAACAATCGCAAACATTTTTTTGATTATCGATCTACTAACAGAAATTCAATGCGTAATCTTAGCATTCAATGTGTATTCCTGAATAATCTAATTTTTCCATTATTCAACCATTTCATTTTACCAAGTTCAATGTTAGTCAGATTAGTCAACATTTATATGTTTCGATGCAACAACAAGATGTTATTTGTAACAAGTAGTTTTGTTGGTTGGTTAATTGGTCACATTTTTTTCATGAAATGGGTTGGATTGGTATTAGTCTGGATACAGAAAAATAATTCTATTAGATCTAATAAGTACCTAGTGTCAGAATTAAGAAATTTTAGGGCTCGAATCTTTAGTATTCTCTTATTTATTACCTGTGTCTACTATTTAGACTCACCCATTCTTACTGAGAAACTGAGAGAAACCTCAGAAAGCGAGGAAGAAACAGATCTAGAAATAGAAACAACTTCAGAAACGAGGGGGACTAAACAGGAACAAGAGGGATTCACCGAGTTAAAAATATTTAAAGAAAAAAAAGATTTCCACCGCAGCTTTGGCTTTGAAAAACTTCTTGTTACTAATCTTTTTAACTATAAACATAAAGACTTGAATAGGATGTTTCAGTTGATAAAAAACGCTAAATTTAAATATGCTATGGCCTTAAAAAATGAAATGTCACAATATTTTTTTCATACACATGAAAGTGATGGAAGAGAACGAATCTCTTTTACGCACCCACCAAGTTTGTCAACTTTTTTCGAAATGATACAAAGAAAGATATCTTTGTTTACAACGCAGAAAACCTCCTATGATGAATTGTATAATCAGTGGAATTCTAATAAAAAAGAAAAAAGAAAAAAGCTAAATAACATATTTATAAACAGACTTAAGGCTCTAGATAAAACTTTCAGTCGTAAATCTATTACTATGAATGGACTCGAAAAAAGAAATAGATTCTTTAAATCTTGTAATAATGCAAAAAAAAAATACTTATATGATGTTTATGATCCTTTCTTAAATGGTGCGTCCCGTGGACAAATTTTATTGTATATTTGGAAAAGAAACTGGCTTTCAATCAACTATAAATGGCTTGTTACAAGCGACACCAAGAGGGTTTCACCTCCAATAAAAGATGAGGAAGGTAACTGGGTTACATTCAAGGATTACAGGCTTTTCCTTTTACTCCGAGATAGACGGGTTCCACTAGAAACTGTAAAAATCTATAAAAAAAAAAAAGGTAACTCGCTAAAAAGAAAAAGGGGTTGTATAAATAAAATTTATGGTCTGTTTCTTATTTTTAATCACTTAGAATTTCAACAAAAAAACAAGGAATTTAAAAAAATTTCTAAAAAATCATTAGAAAAAAAAATTAGTTTTTTGTTCAATTTAATGAATGAATTTCCTGTAAAACCAACATACAGTTTAAATTTATTAAATTTAATAAAAAATTATTTACTTGGGGGATATAAACAAGTAATAATTGATTCAGACGGACGAAATTTTATATTTATATTTGAAAAGGTTGAAACCAATCCTAACAATAAAAAAAAGAGAAAACTTTTTATTGGGCTAAAAGAAATCACAAAAAAAGTACTTCGACGGTCATACATAGCAAGTCCCTTTTTTGACCCCCAGAAAGGAGAAGATAGAAAACTTTGGGCAACTCCTACAATTGAATCAAGAAACTACACACGTAGATCTTTTTTGACTTATGACCTAGAAGATAAAGATATGTACGACAATCCTAATAGTTGTAGTAAAGACATTTGTTTGATACGTTATTTAGAAGAATCGGATTTTCGACGAGATATAATGGTCAGTTCAATGGCATCTAAAAGGCGTAAAACAGTCATTTATAAAGTCGTTCGAAATGTAAAGTCCCCCACTTTTTTGGAGCAAAAAGCCAAATTCCCTTCTTTTTATAAAGATTTTAAAAACAGGCTATTGAAAATGAAAATCAAAGAAGCTGACACAAAAGAGGAATACGAAATAGAGGATTATGAAATAATAGAAAAAGCACTTATCCTACAAAGCACAGGCTGGTATTTTGAAAACGGTCAACAAATAAGAGTTTTTCTCGTAGTAACCAAATCAATTATCAGAAAATATATAATATTGCCATCATTGATTATAGTTAAAAATCTGGGTCGTATACTATTATTTCAATGTCCTGAATGGTCCGAAGATTTCCGGGATTGGTGGAAAGAAATGCATGTTCTTTGCACTTATAATGGGATTCCCTTTTTCGAACATGGATTTTTTGATTTCAAAGGGGGAGCGCCTAAATTCAAAAAGGAGTTTCTTCAAAGCGTTTATTACTTTTTTTATAACTTTTCTCTAGAAAATATTCATATAAAGATCCTATTTCCTTTTCATCTGAAACCTTGGCATAAACCTAAACTACGAAAAAGAGCTAACTATACACTGAAAAATAAAGAAAAAAAAACCGAATTTTGGTTTGTAAGATCCTATGGAATAGAAATTGAACTTCGTGTTGGTTCTACACGAAAACAACTTTCATTTTTTAAACCTATTTTTAAAGAACTCAAAAAAAAAATTATAAAATTGAAAAATAAATTGAAAAATAAGTGTTTTCCAGTTCTAATAAATTTAAAAAAAATAAGAAAATTTTTTCTAAATCTTTCAAAAGAACTAACAAAAAGGGTTATTAAAAAGATTCTATTTCTAAAAAAAAAAAAACTAACAAAAAGCAACCAAATTATATTATTTGAATTGAAACAAATATATGAATTGAGTGAAAACAAAAAAGAAAAAAATTTAATAATAAAAAAGACCAAAATTGATGAATCGTATATTAATATTCACTCTACGAATTACATAGCTTTTTTAGTGACAAAAACCAAAATACAACAGCTAACTGATATAATAAACAGAATCATAAACCAAATACAAAAAATTTCAAAAGCCAACAAAAAAGAATTTAGAAATCTACATATAAATATTAGTTCGAAAAAAATAAGTTATGATAATAAAAGATTGGGATCACTAAAAACTATTTTAGAACTATTAAAAAAAAATATTCAACTAATTCGCAAAACAAATTCTGTTATAAACCTTTTTGTTGAAAAGGCACATCTAAAAATATTTTTATATATGAGTCATTTTTATATAAAAAATGGACCACTTTTTTTTTATTTTTTTGAAGGAACAAAAAAAAAATTTATTAAATTTAGCTCCTATAATAACTATATTTACAATAATAAAACAAATAAAGAAAAAAAGGATAAAACAAACAAAAATGAAGATAAGCTTATTTCCCTTATAAAAATAAAAGAGTCACTTTCGAATAGTAGTAATAATCAATTAAATAGTTTGCGTGACTCATCTTATTTGTCACAAAACTATGTCTTTTATAAATTATCACAAATTTGGGTTTTGAATGTTTTTAATTTATATAAGTTAAGATTAAAATCTGTCTTTCAATCTAATGTAACATCTCTTTTTCTTAAAAATGAAATAAAGAATTTTTTTTTTGGAACACAGAAACTATTCCATTCCAAATTAAGGCATAAGAACCTCCGCAATTTTCGAATAATTCCTCAATGTAAAAATTGGTTAAAGGTTTATAATAAATCTCAGTTCGTACCACACGAGAGTATAAATATAAGAAATCACCACCCTCTAGTTCAAAAGAAACATTTAAATAAATCTTTTTCATATGCAAAAGATCGATTCCCTAACTTCGAAAAACAAAAAAATGTTAAAAAACAAGACAGATATGATCTATTCTCATATAATTTTATTAAGTCTGAAGATAAGAAGAATTCCGTTATTTCTGGATTATCTTTACAAGTAAATCATAACCAATATATTTTTTATAATTATGACGAAAAGAAACGTCAATTTGTTAATATGCTGTTAGGTATGGCGGAAAAGAATTATCTATTAGAAGAAAATATTTTAGATATAACTAAAGATAGGAATAGAAAATTTTTTGATTGGATACTTCTAAATTTTTTTTTTAGAAAAAAAATAAATATTGGAACCTGTACCACTAGTTATAACTATCCTAGGAAAACTTATCTTGGATTTAATTATGTTCACATTAATTGTGACCTATTTCATTTTGTTAATGAAAAATGGAATCATTTTGAAACTCTAATTTTTTTTTTTACCGTGTTTGATCAAATTAAAGAGATTAACCCATCAAAAAAAACTCAATTTGATTGGATGAGACTCAATTATGAAGAAACGCTCAATTTACCTATAGGAAATTTCGAACTTTGGTTTTTTCCAGACTTTTTGAGACTTTCTAATTCGTCTAAAATTAAACCATGGAACATACCAATCAAGTTGCTTCTTTTAAATTTGACTACAAATGGAAAAAGATACACGTACCGCTGGGTTATGGGCTTTTTTTTATCACCATTGAGTTTCTTACTCACAAGGGATTTGCTTTGTCAATTGAGATGTAGTTTTTCTTTCAATTCAAAAAATTCAAAAACGGTCAATATCCTTAAAAAATGTTGGCATGAGGGTAACCATCTGATGGACTCAAAGGAAATTCCTATAGACTCTAGGCAAACCAGGGAACTTATTATATACCTTAAAAAAGTGAGGTTGTTAGAAAGTCATACTGTGAATTTAATTCAAAGTCTTTTGCTTAAAAGGGGAATACTCTTTATCGAACCCTTTTGTCTGTCTATAAAAAAGACAGGACAATTTATTATGCATGAAACTATAAGTATTTCGGTAGTTCAGAATAGCAACTACACAATTAATCAAAAGGACAAAAAAAAAGGCCATGTTGGTAAGAAAAATTCTGATAAATTTATTCCAAAGCATCAAAAGACGGCAAAAAATAGAGCTAAAAACCATTATGATTTGTTTGTTCCTGAAAGTATTTTATCCCCTAGACGTCGTAGAGAATTGAGAAGTCTAATTTCTTTCTATTCTATGAATAGAAGTGGTCTGCCTCTAAATACAACGTTTTGTAATGCAAATAGTCCAGTTTTGAATAAAATAAAAAGAGCTAACAATAGTAAATTAAAATCTTTTCTTTGGCCTACTTATCGATTAGAAAATTTTGCTTGTCTGAATCGCTATTGGTTTGATACCAATAATGGCAGTCGCTTCAGTATGCTACGGATCCGTATGTATCCACAATTTTCAAATTAATTGAATGTGTACTGAAAAAAAGGTAAATACGAAAAATTTACTTTATTTTACGTACTCCTTTTTGTATACTGTATTTTGTATATTTGATAATTTTTAATAAAATTAAAATTATTGTAGTGTGTATACCAAATACAAAAAGGATCAGCACTTTTTTTATTGATAAAATAATATATATATCTAGTGAAAAGTGAAAAGGGCCAGTAGGGGAGGTTTCATTTTATGGTAAAAAAGTCATTTATCTCAGTTATTTCGCACGAAGAAAAAGAACAAAACAAGGGGTCTGTTGAATTTCAAATATTAAGATTCACTAATAGGATCCGAAAACTTTCTTCACATTTGGAATTGCACAAAAAAGATTTTTTATCTCAGAGAGGCCTCCGGAAAATTTTGGGAAAACGCCAAAAGGTGCTGTCTTATTTGTCAAAGAAAAATGGAATACGTTATAAACAATTAATTAATCAGTTAGATATTCGCGAATCAAAAACGCGTTAATTTAAGTTTGAAGTCAAGGGACGCTTTGAATTATTTGATTTAGTAGATCTTGAATTTTAATGAACTTCTTTTTACTTTCAGTAATTCATGAAAAAATGAATCGAGTAAAAAACTATGAATCTACCAGCTACAAGAAATGACCTCATGATAGTAAATATGGGACCCCACCACCCATCAATGCACGGTGTTCTTCGACTCATTGTTACTCTCGATGGTGAAGATGTTATTGATTGTGAACCAATATTAGGCTATTTACACCGAGGAATGGAAAAAATTGCGGAAAACCGAACAATTATACAATATTTGCCTTATGTAACGCGGTGGGATTATTTAGCCACTATGTTCACAGAAGCTATAACCGTAAATGGACCGGAGTTGCTGGGAAATATCCAAGTACCTAAAAGAGCCAGCTATATCCGAATAATTATGTTGGAGTTAAGTCGTATAGCTTCGCATCTCTTATGGCTCGGACCTTTTATGGCAGATATTGGGGCACAGACTCCTTTCTTCTATATTTTAAGAGAAAGAGAATTAGTTTATGATCTATTTGAAGCTGCCACTGGTATGAGAATGATGCATAATTTTTTTCGTATTGGAGGAGTAGCGACCGATTTAACCTATGGCTGGATAGATAAATGTTTAGATTTTTGCAATTATTTTTTAACAAGAGTTACTGAATATCAAAAACTTATTACACGAAATCCTATTTTTTTAGAACGAGTTGAGGGGATAGGCATTATTGGAAGAGAGGAAGTAATAAATTGGGGTTTATCAGGACCAATGCTGCGAGCTTCTGGAAAACAATGGGATCTACGTAAAGTTGATCATTATGAGCGTTATGACGAATTTGATTGGGAAGTACAGTGGCAAAAAGAAGGAGATTCATTAGCTCGGTATCTAGTTCGCATTGGTGAAATGACAGAATCCATAAAAATTATTCAACAGGCTCTAGAAGGAATTCCGGGGGGACCATATGAAAATTTAGAAATCCGATACTTTGATAGAGCAAAAAATCCAGAATGGAATGACTTTGACTATCGATTTATTAGCAAAAAACCTTCTCCTACATTTGAATTGCCGAAACAAGAACTCTATGTGAGAGTTGAAGCCCCAAAGGGAGAATTGGGAATTTTTCTGATAGGGGATCAGTGTGGTTTTCCTTGGAGGTTTAAAATTCGCCCGCCCGGTTTTATCAATTTGCAAATTATTCCTCAGTTAGTTAAAAGAATGAAATTGGCTGATATTATGACAATACTAGGTAGCATAGATATCATTATGGGAGAAGTTGATCGTTAAAATGATAATTGATAGAATAGAAGTACAAGATATTAATTCCTTTTCTAGATTGTTTTTTTTACAACAGGCTTGTGGAATTATATGGATAATTATTCCTATTTTTACTCCTGTATTGGGAATCACAATGGGTGTACTAGTAATTGTATGGTTAGAAAGAGAAATATCCGCAGGTATACAACAACGTATTGGACCTGAATACGCTGGACCTTTAGGAGTTCTTCAAGCTTTAGCTGATGGGGCAAAATTACTTTTCAAAGAAAACCTCTTTCCATCTATAGGAGATACTCGTTTATTCAGTATCGGACCTTCCATAGCGGTCATATCCATTTTAGTAAGCTATTTGGTAGTTCCTTTTGGTTCTCGTCTTGTTTTATTGGATCTCAATATTGGTGTTTTTTTATGGATTGCCGTTTCAAGTATTGCTCCGATTGGCCTTCTTATGTCAGGATACGGATCAAATAATAAATATTCTTTTTTAGGTGGTCTACGAGCTGCTGCTCAATCAATTAGTTATGAAATACCATTAACTTTATGTGTCTTATCAATATCTCTACGTGTGCTTCGTTAAGACATAAATAGTTCTCCTATCTTTATGGTAAAACGGAGTTGAGTAAATCTCTTCATTTTTTTTGAGTATTTGGCTGGATGAACTAAATCCGAGAGTTATATGAGTGAAATAAAACAGCTTATTTATAAACAGGCCGTAAAAAAATTAAGTCTCATTTTCTATGTCTAAGTCTTAGAGAGTTAAACGGAAATAAACATAAACAAACGAAAGCCTTTGCCCCAAGATTAGGTAATGAGTCATCCTGACTTGACACGGGCTAAAAAGATACACCACACCATATTGAGTTTTCACTACGGTTTGAATGTATTATCATACATACTACCTTTTAACGTAATGAATGCTTGAACAAAAACGAGTGGATGAGTAGAAACACTAAGATACACAAAGGATTTGTAATGGAGATTCTATAAAAGAATATTTCTGCATTAATGTACAAAGAATATTAATTGGGGCTGTAAATTAGTAGAAATGATCAGGCAGTACTCCCCACAATTCCGATCCAGAGTATGCTCCTATCCATCGATTAAAAAAATGACTATTGGAAACGAAATAATCCTTTACTTTTTTTGTAACTCGACTTTTCGCAGAAACAGAAAGAAGACTAGAAACGACAACAAAACGAGAAATAAAGCCAATTAGAGTATAAAAAAAATAAAAACTATCTTTTTTTTATTCTTTCTTGAGACTTTTATTGTTTCTATATTTTTATTTATATATATAAAATTCATATCATAATTCATGAATTATGATATGAATTATTTTCGTATGGAAAAGGGAAGACCTTTAGAATGAGTATTTTATTGAAGAATTAAGTTATTACTCAACAAAGAAAAATTCAAATGATTTTTGAAATCATTAAATCAAAGGATAAGATTAATTCAGAAGTACTTTAATTTCTATTAATTCAAATTAATTTAATAATATATATATAATTATTAAAGCGGAACAAACAGAATTAAATTGGTCTAATTCGGGATCGTACAATGAATTTTTACCCTATTCATCTTATAAACATATTCAGATAAAATAATACTGATCAGATCCTTATATTTATTTAAGGTCCTCAAGGAGCCGTATGAAATTAAAATCTCATGTACGGTTCTGGAATAGCGATGGAAACTGTGATGCTATCACCGACTATGATTATCTAATAGTTCAAGTACAGTTGATATAGTTGAGGCACAATCCAAATATGGTTTTTTGGGATGGAATTTGTGGCGTCAACCTATAGGATTTATTATTTTTATAATTTCTTCCCTAGCAGAATGTGAAAGATTACCTTTTGATTTACCCGAAGCAGAAGAAGAGTTAGTTGCTGGTTATCAAACCGAATATTCGGGTATCAAATTTGGTTTATTTTACGTTGCTTCCTATTTAAACCTATTAGTTTCTTCATTATTTGTAACTGTTCTTTATTTGGGCGGTTGGGATATCTCTATCTCTATTCCATACATATTTGTTTCTTATTTTTTTGAAATAAATAAATCATACGGTGTTTTTGAATCGACAATTGATATGTTTATTACATTAGCTAAAACGTATTTGTTCTTGTTCATTCCTATCACAACAAGATGGACTTTACCTAGGATAAGAATGGATCAACTATTGAGTCTTGGATGGAAATTTCTTTTACCTATTTCTCTTGGTAATCTATTATTAACAACTTCTTCTCAACTATTTTCACTCTAAAAGAATATGATATCCTTTATTCTCAACTTGTAGCAAACAAGAGAAATAAAAAAAAATAAAACTCTTTATATATATTCATGATATGTTCCCTATGGTAACTGGGTTCAGTAATTATGGTCAACAAACAGTACGAGCTGCAAGGTACATTGGTCAAAGTATCATGATTACCTTATCCCACGTAAATCGTTTACCCATAACTATTCAGTATCCTTATGAAAAAGTAATCACCGCGGAGCGTTTCCGCGGCCGAATCCATTTTGAATTTGATAAATGTATTGCTTGTGAAGTATGTGTTCGTGTATGTCCTATAGATCTACCTATCGTTGATTGGAAATTGGAAACGGATATTCGCAAGAAACGATTATTTAATTACAGTATTGATTTCGGAATATGTATATTTTGTGGTAACTGTGTTGAGTATTGTCCAACAAACTGTTTAGCAATGACTGAAGAATATGAACTTTCGACTTATGATCGTCACGAATTGAATTATAATCAAATAGCCCTGGGTCGGTTACCCATGGTAGTAATTGACGATTATACAATTCGAACCATTTTGAATTCGACTGAAATAAAAAATCAGTAAATACTTCATTAAATAAAAATTTGTCCAATAAATGTACCCACATTAATTCACACCCCCCGAGGATTTAATCCAAGTAAATTTGTTTTTGAATCATCAAATCAACTATTTTTTTTTCTAGTCTGGTTTCAATAAGGTCATGAAAAATTTTTTGATTTATTTATCTATTAGCCTGCATATAATGGATTTGCATGGACCCATACATGATTTTATTTTCGTCTTTCTGGGATTAGGTCTTATCTTAGGAGGTATAGGAGTAGTATTATTTCCAAACCCAATTTATTCTGCCTTTTCATTGGGATTAGTTCTTGTTTCTATATCCCTATTATATATTCTATCAAATTCATACTTTGTAGCTGCTGCACAACTCCTTATTTATGTGGGAGCTATAAATGTTTTAATCATATTTGCTGTAATGTTTATGAATGGTTCAGGATATTACAAAGATTTGAATCTTTGGACTATCGGGAATGGGGTTACGTTCTTGGTTTGTACAAGCATGTTTGGTTTACTAATCACAACTATTACAGATACGTCATGGTACGGGATTATTTGGACTACAAGATCAAACCAGATTATAGAACAAGATTTGATAAGTAATAGTCAACAGATTGGAATTCATTTATCAACAGAGTTTTTTCTTCCCTTTGAATTTATCTCGATAATTCTTTTAGTCGGTTTGATAGGTGCAATTTCCGTGGCGCGGCAATAATGATAAATTTATCACCTTATCAATAGCAATCCAAATCAAACTTCACTCTGTGTTATCGCTTTTATTTCCAGAATTTGAAATGGGTTGTGTTATGCCTAAAATATAAATTTTTTTTATTCGACTTATTTACAATATATTTATTTGTTCCATACTTTGTTTTTAGATTATCGTCAATTGAACGCGTTGCCTTGTTATTCATGTTATATTGAAATAAATCGAAATTTATAAGGAGTTGGTCAATGATGCTCGAACATGTACTTGTTTTGAGTGCCTACTTATTTTCTATTGGTATCTATGGATTGATCACCAGCCGAAACATGGTTAGAACTCTTATGTGTCTTGAACTTATACTGAATGCGGTTAATATAAATTTAGTAACATTTTCGTATTTTTTTGACAGTCGACAATTAAAAGGAAATATTTTCTCCATTTTTGTTATGGCCATTGCAGCCGCTGAAGCAGCTATTGGACCAGCTATTGTTTCGTCAATTTATCGTAACAAAAAATCAACTCGTATCAATCAATCGAATTTGTTGAATAAGTAGTATGAATTATAAGTAGTATTAAGCATACAAATTAGAATATTCATAAATTCGACTCAGTGTGTATTATACAGAATGTATGATCATATTTGCGAAAATATAAGAAATCAAAGTATCTTGGTTCTCTCCCATGAATCAATCCATAAGTAGATTGATTAGAAAAATTCTGCTAACTCTAAATCATTGATTCATCTGGTATCTAAATATATGATTGATTTACAAGTTTACTAGATCGAAAATTTTTTATTTTAAAAAAGATATACCCAATGTCACATTCAGTAAAGATTTATGATACGTGTATAGGGTGTACTCAATGTGTCCGAGCTTGCCCCACAGATGTATTAGAAATGATACCTTGGGACGGTTGTAAAGCTAAGCAAATAGCCTCTGCTCCAAGAACAGAGGATTGTGTGGGTTGTAAAAGATGTGAATCCGCCTGTCCAACAGATTTCTTGAGTATTCGGGTTTATTTGTGGCATGAAACAACTCGAAGTATGGGTCTAGCTTATTGATACGTTCCAAAAAACCCGACTTGAATACGACTCCATTTTATTTTTTTACCTTTACCGACAAAAGCGCGTACTCAAAAAAATATATTTTTTTGAGTACGCGCTTTTCTGGTCCAAGTGTATCTTATCTTGTTTTTACTACGAATTATTTTCCTTGGTTAACGATAGTTGTAGCTTTGCCAATATTTGCGGGTTCCTTAATTTTCTTTTTTCCTCATAGAGGAAATAAAGTAATTAGGTGGTATACAATTTGTATATCTATAATAGAACTCCTTCTAACAACCTATACATTCGGGTATCATTTCCAATTGGACGAGCCGTTAATCCAACTGACAGAAGATTATAAATGGATACATTTTTTTGATTTTTCCTGGAGATTGGGAATAGATGGAATTTCTATAGGACCCGTTTTGCTGACGGGGTTTATCACTACTTTATCTACTTTAGCGGCTCGGCCGGTTACTCGTGAGTCCCGATTATTCCATTTTCTGCTGTTAGCAATGTATAGCGGTCAAATAGGACCATTTTCTTCTCAAGACATTTTACTTTTTTTCATTATGTGGGAATTAGAATTAATTCCGGTTTATCTACTTGTATCTATGTGGGGAGGAAAGAAACGTTTGTATTCAGCGACAAAATTTATTTTGTACACTGCAGGAAGTTCCGCCTTTTTATTAATGGCAATTCTAGGTATTTGTTTAGCTGGTTCTAATGAACCTACATTAAATTTTGAAACATCAGCTAATCAATCATATCCTGTAGAACTCGAAATTCTCTTCTACATTGGATTTTTTATTGCTTTTGCTGTTAAATCGCCGATTATACCTTTCCATACTTGGTTACCAGACACTCACGGAGAGGCACATTACAGTACTTGTATGCTTCTAGCTGGACTCTTATTAAAAATGGGAGCTTATGGATTGGTTCGGATAAATATGGAATTATTACCCCGTGCCCATTCTGTATTTTCTCCTTGCTTGCTAATAGTTGGCACAATTCAAATAATCTATGCAGCTTCAACATCTCCTGATCAACGTAATTTAAAAAAAAGAATAGCTTATTCTTCCGTATCACATATGGGTTTCATAATTCTAGGACTTGGTTCTATAAGCGATACCGGAATCAACGGGTCTATTTTACAAATAATCTCTCATGGATTGATTGGCGCTGCACTTTTTTTCTTGGCAGGAACGAGTTACGATCGAATACGTTTCGTTTATCTTGATGAAATGGGTGGAATGGCTATCACAATTCCAAAAATATTTACGACTTTCAGTATCTTATCAATGGCCTCTCTTGCATTACCGGGCATGAGCGGTTTTGTTGCAGAATTTATAGTATTATTTGGAATACTTACTAGCAAAAAATATCTTTTAATACCCAAAATCCTAATTACTTTTGGAATGGGAATTGGAATAATATTAACTCCTATTTATTCATTATCTATGTTACGCCAAATGTTCTATGGATACAAGCTTTCTAATGCCCAAAACTCTTATTTTGTTGATTCTGGGCCGCGAGAATTGTTTCTTTCGATTTCTATTCTTTTACCCATAATATCTATTGGTATTTATCCAGATTTTGTTTTCTCACTATCAGTTGATAAAGTAGAAACTCTTCTATCTAATTTTTTTATTCATAGTTTTTGTAAATAAACTAAAAAAAAAATCTTTTAATTTTTAAAATTGTTTGTTGAACAATGAAAACTAAGTACTTTATTTTCTATGAGTTTTAGTAAAAGAAATTAGAATTAGATTCTAACCAGGTATGTAATCCCTCGAGAACCTTTTGCTTTGATTTTTTTTTTCATTTCTATTATTCGATTCAAAAGGTTCTCGAGGGATTACACGAAGTTTTCTTATATACACTTATACTGTCCTATGTTTATTTTGTATTTTTCAAGTACTTTTTTCAATTCAATTAGATATTAATGTAAATGTAAATGAACCATAACTATGTAACCCTATTCCGAATAAATTAACCCCAAAATAGCATATCCAAATTATAAGAAAACCGATCAAGGCCATAATTGCAGAATTTACACTTTCAAAAATTTTATTTGTTCGAATATGTAAATAAATTGAAAATACTGTCCAAGTAATAAAAGCCCAAGTCTCCTTTGGATCCCAACTCCAATAGGATCCCCATGCTTCATTAGCCCATACTGCTCCCGAAAGAATACCCATTGTTAAAAATAAAAAACCTAGACTAATAATACGATAACTCCAAAGATCCAATTGTTGAATCACTCGAAACCTGTAATAATTCCTATAAAAAATAAAATAAGTGTTTATTAAAGGATTCTCTTTTTCTATTATGTAGTCAATCGTGCCCAGCAAAAATGTCTCAGTTACTAAATTTTGGCTTTTAATAAAATTTATTATGAAATTTTTAAATGTAATTACTAGAAGAGCTAGTGATAATAATGATCCGCATAAAAGAGCTGCATAGCTCAATATCATCATACTTACGTGCATCATTAACCAATGGGATTGGAGAGCAGGTACTAAAATTTTCGTTTCATTCATTTCAGTTAAAAGACCTGAAGTAGCAAAACCTTGGGTAAAAATAGCACTTGGCGCGGTTATTGCGTTTAAATTGAAATAGGTTTTCATTTTTTTTAAATACGGAATCATATGAATACTGGAGAAACTCCATGAAAGAAAGATTAACGATTCATATAAATTACTTAATGGTAAATGTTTCAAATAAATCCAACGAATAACTAATAATCCTGTTATACAGGAAAAAGCAGACATTATCCCCTTTTCCGACGAATCATATAGTCTTACGATTTCGTCTATGAATAAGGTTAGCAAATGAATTGTAATTACAATTGAAACGAATGAAAAGGATATATGGGTAAATATATGCTCTAAAGTAAAAAATATCATAAAAATTTTAAAATAAAAAAGCGGGGTGGATTTCAATTATAGGATAATTAAATTGAACTTGGGAATTGAACTCAGTATAGGATTTACTCTTTTAGAAGATGCCATGCCGCCACTCGGACTCGAACCGAGATGCTCTAGCACTGCTTCCTAAGAGCAGCGTGTCTACCGATTTCACCATAGCGGCTTGTTCGAAATCATAATAACCCTTTTTTGTTCAATTGTCGAGAGTGAAGTAATTAATTCAATGCAATATATCTTTCTATATTTATTGATTGATCCTTCAGTGGAACCATAAGATCTAAAATTGGCGTATTCTTCCTATAATAATTTAAAAAAGCAAATAGTTTTTCTTTTTTTTTTTTTTTTAGGTTATTTAAAAATTCGGGTATATTTAGTGATAGTTACTTAAATAAAGAAGTATTTAGAAAGTTCTAAAACACATTTAAATTAATTAGTTTAAACAATCTAATAGTGAATACAAATTTTCTATCTGTTCTTCTCGAATTTAATTAGTTTAAGAAATGTATTTCTTATACAGTTAGTCTATAAAATAGTCACAACAAAGGCTAAAACTTTTTGTTATCGAATTGATGGGGATTCTTTTTTTCCCCATCATAAAAACGATAAAGCATACTAAAAATAAAGGTTAAATCTTCTTCTTGTGTTTATTTTTTATTTCAAATAAAAAAAAGTATAGTATTTTACGTTAATTTTAGTACACACAAACCTTTTTTAATTATAAAAGCGAAACAAATTCAATTTTTCATTGCTATTCAGCGGGTCAAAACAAAAAATAGGAGAATATCAATTTATATTAACTTATTACTTATTATATACTTATTACTTATTATATAAATATACTAATAATATTATTGTAATAAAATGTAATAAAATACAAAATTTTATAAACAGTTTCTAACCTATAAAACTTCTAAAAAAATTAGAAACAATTTACAATTAGAAATAAATTAGACTGACTACTTTTCGAATCAAAGCAACTCAGATTTTTTCAATCTTTTATCATTTATTTGTTGCATAAAAAAAACTTTTTGAATTCCTTGTAGAAAGAGACTTACCCAATGAAAAAGCTTTCATTGCTGTCAAATATCCTTTTTTTTTCCAAAGATTTTTACGAATACGTTTTTTTGAGCTAGAAATACGTTTTTTCGGAACTGCCATTAAAAAAATATAAAAACTATTTAATAGTTGGATGTCAAAGACATTTAGTAGCTATTGTTCAAAACCCATTATTTTTGAATATTAATTATCCAGCTATCTATTTCTTTTCTAGGTATACGCCCTTTACTAAAACTATGAATATATATAAATTTCGTAAATAGAGTGCTAATCCTAGGAACAAAATAAAAAATACAAAAAAAAAACACTATTTACCCTTCTTTATATCTCTGTAAAGCTGTCAAATTGATTTTTGACATTATTAATACAGGTAATAAACATGTATTAATATAGGTAATTAGGTAATAAAACGGACTAAAATATATAAAAAAAAAGGTTCCAAAGTTTTAATAAGCACTCCCTTCTCGTACCTTATTAATTTTGAAATGAAATTAAAATTGAATTCCAGGCTCGCACAAAGAGTACGTATAATTTTATTATAATTAAAAAAAATGCAACAGACCAGTACTTAATATCTATTAAAAATTCCAAAATAAATCATTTTATAGAAATCATTTCTAAAGGCTACTTTATTAATTTTCGGAAAAGTAAAGTCTTGGATGTTATAGTTTGAAGATCATAACCTTTAACTAAAAAAATAAATGTCTTTTATTACAAAAAAAGATATTTAACCTGTTTACAAAAACCAATGGGTTAATTATTTTTAATAAGCCAACTAAAAAAAAAAAGAACTTTTCTGAAAAAAAAATTATAGTTTTTTTATGATTGATATCAAATACTTGTTTTGCTGTAATTATTCCTCTTTGCTCTATAGATATAGAAATTTTTGTAATAATACGCACAAATAATTAAGTTAAGATGAAAATTTCCATTTTACTTTTTTTAATCAAACTTTACTAAAAGTACTATGTTTGTTGTTTTTTTCAATATTAATTTGTTAATATCATTTCAACAACTTAAATCTCTTGATTTTAAATATTGAAAAAAAATGGAAAAATATTCAAACTCATTAAGTCTATAAAATTCTATATTTTATTTTATTAACCGACCCCTTTCATTTCAAAAAAGCTAAGAACCGGTAAATCATAAACAATTTTTTACGAGAAAAATATTTTATTTATTTTTATGCAATATACATATCAATATTTACGGATTATACCCTTTATTCTACTTCCAGTTCCTATATTAATCGGAGTAGCACTTTTACTTTTTCCTACGGCTACAAAAGATCTTCGTCGTATGTGGGTTTTTCTTAGTATTTTCTTATTAAGTATAGTTATGATTTTTTCAACCTATCTGTTTATTCAAGAAAAAAATAACACTTCTATCTATCTATCTATATGGTCTTGGACTATCAATAATGACTTTTCTTTAGAATTTGGCTATTTAGTAGACCCCCTTACTTCTATTATGTTAATATTAATCACTACTGTTGGAATTATGGTTCTTATATATAGTGACAATTATATGTCTCATGATCAGGGATATTTGAGGTTTTTTGCTTATATGAGTTTTTTTAATACGTCAATGTTAGGATTAGTTACTAGCTCTAATCTGATACAAATTTATTTTTTTTGGGAATTGGTTGGAATGTGTTCTTATCTATTAATAGGTTTTTGGTTCACCCGGCCTACTGCAGCTAATGCTTGTCAAAAAGCCTTTGTGACTAATCGCGTTGGAGATTTTGGTTTATTGTTAGGAATTTTAGGCTTTTATTGGATAACGGGTAGTTTAGAATTTCGGGATTTATTTGAAATAGTAAATAACTTGGTTTATAATAATGAAGTTCATTTTTTATTTGCTAGTTTGTGTGCCTGTCTATTATTTGCTGGTGCAATTGCCAAATCGGCTCAATTTCCCCTTCATGTATGGTTACCCGATGCTATGGAAGGGCCTACGCCTATTTCAGCTCTTATACATGCCGCTACTATGGTAGCGGCCGGAATTTTTCTTATCGCCCGGCTTCTCCCGCTTTTAATAGTTTTACCTTACATAATGAATCTAATAGCTTTTATAGGTATAATAACATTACTTTTAGGGACCACTTTAGCTCTTGCTCAAAAAGATATTAAGAGGAGTTTAGCTTATTCTACAATGTCTCAATTGGGATATATGATGTTCGCTCTAGGTATGGGTTCTTATCGAACTGCTTTGTTTCATTTGATTACTCATGCTTATTCCAAAGCTTTGTTGTTTTTAGGTTCCGGATCCATTATTCATTCAATGGAAACGATTGTTGGCTATTCTCCAGATAAAAGCCAAAGTCTGGTTCTTATGGGAGGTTTAAGAAAACAGGTACCTATTACCAAAACTTCTTTTTTAGTAGGTACACTTTCTCTTTGTGGTATTCCGCCTCTTGGGTGTTTTTGGTCCAAAGATGAAATTCTTGCTGATAGTTGGTTGTATTCGCCGATTTTTGCAATAATCGCCTGTTCCACCGCGGGATTAACCGCATTTTATATGTTTCGAATCTATTTACTTACTTTTGAGGGACATTTAAATGTTTATTTTCAAACTTACAGTGGAAAAAAAAAAAGATCGGTCTATTCAATCTCTTTATGGGGTAGGGAAGGAAAAAAGGGGGTAAAAAAAAAATTTTCTTTGCTACTTTTTTTAATAAGGAATAATGATAAAAGGATTCCTTTTTTTTTCAAACAAAAAAATAGAATTAATAGTAATGGAAGAAGTATGACGGTACCTTTTTTTACTATTCCTAATTTCGGTACTAAGAACATTTTTTACTATCCTCATGAGTCGGACAATACTATGATATTTACTATGCTTATATTAGGTTTATTTACTTTGTTCATTGGAGTCATAGGAATTCCTTTGTTCAATCGAAAAGGACTGCAGCTCGATATATTATCCAAAGTGTTAACTCCGTCTATAAACCTTTTACCGCAAAATAAAAAAATATTTGCCGGTTGGGATTGGTATGAATTTATAACAAATGCAACTTTTTCAGTCAGTATATCTTCTTGCGGAATCCTGATAGCTTCTTTTTTATATAAGCCTGTTTATTCATCTTTAGAAAATTTATATTTATTTAATTCATTTGTTAAAAGTATTTCTAACAAACTGAAATTTGTTGGTGAAAAAATTATATATGGAGTCTATGCATGGGCGTATAATCGTGGTTATTTTGATTTTTTCTATATATCCTTCTTAACTCAAGGTATAAGATTTTTTGCTGAAGTATGTAATTTTTTTGATAGACGAATAATAGATGGAATTACAAATGGGTTCGGTATTGCGAGTTTTTTAGTAGGAGAAACTTTTAAATATGTAGGGGGTGGTCGAATCTCTTCCTATCTCTTAGTATATGTATTTTACATATTAATCTTTTTAGTAATTTTAATTTGCGGTGGAAATCTTTTTTTTCTTTAAATATTTTTAACTCGGTGAATCCCTCTTGTTCCTGTTTAGTCCCCCTCGTTTCTGAAGTTGTTTCTATTTCTAGATCTGTTTCTTCCTCGCTTTCTGAGGTTTCTCTCAGTTTCTCAGTAAGAATGGGTGAGTCTAAATAGTAGACACAGGTAATAAATAAGAGAATACTAAAGATTCGAGCCCTAAAATTTCTTAATTCTGACACTAGGTACTTATTAGATCTAATAGAATTATTTTTCTGTATCCAGACTAATACCAATCCAACCCATTTCATGAAAAAAATGTGACCAATTAACCAACCAACAAAACTACTTGTTACAAATAACATCTTGTTGTTGCATCGAAACATATAAATGTTGACTAATCTGACTAACATTGAACTTGGTAAAATGAAATGGTTGAATAATGGAAAAATTAGATTATTCAGGAATACACATTGAATGCTAAGATTACGCATTGAATTTCTGTTAGTAGATCGATAATCAAAAAAATGTTTGCGATTGTTCCAGAAGAAATGAAACAAAAGATACGGTAGAGCTAGGACAGTTATTGTATGAGGTCTACCCAATGCTAGATGCAGAGGCACATAATAGATCGATATGAACATCATGAGCTGTCCCGTAATAAAACCGGTTGTTGCTGATACTTTCTTCTCGGTTCCTTCTTCCATAACGCGAGCTCGGAGAAGGAAGAGATAAGAGGGCCCTATGGAGAATGTGGTCAGAAATCCATAATAGAGTCCGACCACAACGACCGAATTTATTATCTTCATGCATAAGGATACTAGATTACCTAGTATAAAAGATTGAAAAATCATCACAAGCCTCCCCCTTTTTATTTTCTATTTCAATTTGTGGATTATTATATGATGATTTTTCAACTTTCCATATATAGAAATAGAAAGAGATAGACTAGAGACGACATC